CTCTGATCAACGATAGAACAAGATCCATTTTGCATCATATCTAACTGATTCCTTGGTTCGGACCGAAGAAGTAATGTCACTCGATTATTATCAAACTGACTGCAATCTTTTTCTGTCCGTGAGGATCCCGCCAGAGCCAGAGCGCCTTCTACTTCTAATAGTAATAATAGTAATAGGCCATGAACTAGATCAGAATCGTTCTCGACGAATCCATAAGAAGTGATCCAATTTTTTTCATCGTGTCTGGATGAAGACCAAAGATCTTGAGCGACCGATCCGGCAGAACAACTCAAAAGATAAAGAAGTATCGTTAATTTCTTCATGCTCGTTCCAAGTTCGAAGTACCATTTGTACAAATAAGAATCCCCTCCCTTACATGATTTCTTCTTCATATAGATAGATATAGGATCTATGGGGCAATTACTTAGAAGTACATTTTGTGTAACAGCCCTTCCTATCTGATAGAAAAGGATCCCATGATCCTGAACCGATCTTATCTGGGATCGAAAATCCCAAGTTTTTCTATGAAGAGCTGATCTAATTGTATTAGTTTCTATAATGGATTTCTTCTGTGTAATACTAATTGATAGGGCCTCATTGATAAGTGCTACAAGATCTCGCGCATTGGAACCCATGGTTATGGACCCGAATCCGTTAGTATGGAACATCTTCTTTTCCAAGTGAAATCCTCTAGTATATGAAAGAATGAAAAAGTGCTTTAGTTGTTGTGGAAGAAGAAGCCTTCGTATCTTAATGCATGTATTTAATTTATTTGGAGCTATTAGAGCGGGATCCACTTTTTGGGGAATATGAGTCGAAGCAATAACAAGAATCTTTCCAGTGGAACATCTTTCACAATCCCTGGAGAGATAGTTCTCTAATAGATCGAGGGATAAGTAATTCGACTCATTCACATGCAGATCATGAATGTTTGGAATCCATATTATGCAAGGAGACATTGCTTTTGCTAATTCGAATTGAAGGGTGATATCAAATCGGTCTATTTTCGTCGTCATATACATAGTTAGCACATTCGTCATAGTTAGCAGCTCCTTATCAATATCAAGGTCATCATTACTATCATCAATATCGTCACTATCATCAATATCGATATCATCAATAGGATAACCTTTAGGCTTGTCATCCAGGAACTTGTTCGGAAATACCGTAATGAAAGGAACATAGGAGTTTGTCGCTAGATATTTGACCAAACAGGATCGTCCAGTTCCTATAGAACCTATCACTAAAATACCTCTAGAAGGGGATAGGGCTAAGCGGAGCGAAAAGGGTTTTCCATGAGGAGATGGGGAATGAAAAATATTAGCCCCACACAAGGTTTGTGAATAAGTGATTGTATGATAATGAGCAAGGAATATCCGTCTTTCTGCTAAACAGGATCTATTGAACTCATAATTCATTAGATCCTTTTGATGAATGTCAACTAAGTATCGTAAGGAAATTGATCCCGGTTGTTCAATCATTTGATAACCAGAGTCATTCTTTGATAAATGATCACTATGAGTCAGACTCAATAGAATTTGATCAATCCTTTTTTCTGTCGTTAAGGCGGAGAACTGAACCAAGAATTCTCTTTCTTCATCATCAATCGAATCACTGTTCGCGACCCAGAATTCTATTTTATCATCAATCCAATCACCGTTCACGTTTTTTCTTTTTCTTATCAATGAATAGATCTCTTTACTTGTACGACTTAGATGTCTCGTATTTCTCGAAAAAATGATTCGATTGATGGGATTTGGTATGATACTTACAAGATCGATGAGATTGATCTTCCAATATTTCTTCTTAGAACGTATTGATTTGACCCCATAAGCGGGACCACCACCCAATAGCATGTTGCCACCAGAAGCAGAACCCCGTATTTCTCCCAGAGAATCTCCTAATTGTTCCAGAACAACTAGAAAGAGATTCTTTAACCAGAAAGGATTCAGTTCAGATGTAGGATACCTATCCAGAAGTTTTCGAAATTCCATCATGTATGATGGAATCATCAAAGATTTGATCTTTTCTAACTCTGTCTGTAACTCACTAGAGGCTCGGGAAACAAAGAGAAGATGTATACGAACGAGATATCCAGCAACAAGAAGAAGGAAAAAGATGGAATAGAGGAACTCCCGAGCATTTGTTGATCTCAGATGTGCCCATATCAATGGAACGGGTGACTCATTATTTCGATGAATCATTTCTTCGGACAGAAGAAGATTCTGTAAACATTGACTCGAAATCTCACTTATCAGAGTCCATTGTGGAAGAATCTTCTGAGGAATTGGCCATGATATATCTGATCCATGCATCATATCATGAAAAATGGATACAAATTTTTGACTACTACTCAGTATCGGCAATGGGTTTGAAAGAGTATCTAAAAGGGTGAAATTGAGATATTTGCACCCTGTCGAAGTAAGGAACCATGGCATATATGTTTGGAACAGATTCCATTTTGAGAGATTTGAAAAAGCACTATCTCGTTGAAAGGTTC